ATCAACCAGAAGAAGTCTGTATAAAAGTATTTGTGCCAAGGAAGAATCCTAGAATTCCATCTGTTTTCTGGATTTGGAAAAGTGTGGATTTTCAAGAAAGGGAATCCTATGATATGCTGGGAATCGTTTATGAAAATCATCCACGTCTCAAACGTATCTTAATGCCGGAAAGTTGGATAGGGTGGCCCTTACGTAAGGATTATATTGCTCCCAATTTTTATGAAATACAAGATGCTCATTGAATGAAATAATAAGAAACTAATCTTCAGTCTTAGGTATTCAAGGAATATTGGTACACTCCCTTATAGATCACCAGAGTTATTGAAGTCTCATTCATATTAGTATGGATAGACTAAATAAAAAAAAAATAATTAGGGATTCAATGAATTCTCCAATTTTGAAGATATTTATTTCGGGCGAGTCGATGACTTAAACAAATTCGGAATGAAGAAATAGAAGATGAAGGAAAATAAACACAAAGAACTGAAAGAGGATCGGATTTTGTTTATACTCTATCTAAGACTAAGATGAATCTTGGAGATTTTCACTCTTCAACTCCGATAGACTACACTTTTAGTTTTTTTAACTAACTATTTCGGTTTTTTAACTAACTAATTTTAGTTTAATCTTTCCAATCTAGATCAAGTATTAAATGAAGTATTAATATTCTTTTTGACCGAGAGGAGACACATTATGAACAAATAAAATGAAAATAAAACAGACGAGGAAAGATAATCGACTTTTTTTTACATAGTTTTTTAAAAACAGAAACGTTTCTAATATAAACTCTTTATTCATCTAGAAAGGATATATATCTAGATGGATAAGTTAAGTGTATATCATCTATGATCCATACCATTACTGAATATCTATGGATCCGATCGAAATTTCATTAAATTGGAGAATGGATACTTATATATAAATTAATCATGTGCCAGGAACCAGATTTGAACTGGTGACACGAGGATTTTCAGTCCTCTGCTCTACCAACTGAGCTATCCCGACCGTTTTACCTGACCATTTTAGTCGCGCCGGCTTCCTCGTTTTACTAAATTTTAGTAAAAAACTGGGGCCTATGTCAATTTAAAAAGTCAATTTTTTTTTTTAAAAAAGACGAAAAAATATTGTATAATTAAAGTATTAGCCAGACCTGAAATTTTTTGTATCTTAAAAAAAAAAAGAACTTCGTAAATTTCAATTCGAATAATGATTTTGATTGTTAATTATTCCAATTTCCAATGAAAATAAAAAAAAATGAATGGGAATTTTTTGTTTTGCTCAAAGATGGGTATTTGTAGGTGTATGATATCTATCACAAGATTTGTGAAAAAAAAAGTCCAGCCCAAATATGTTTATCACAGAATCGAATGAATCAGAAAGATAACAAAATTGGAATCGTTAAAGAAAAGAGAGAATGGGATAAAAAGAATTAAGGAGCCGAGTCGTCCTTGTTTGGGGATAGAGGGACTTGAACCCTCACGATTTCTAAAGTCGACGGATTTTCCTCTTACTATAAATTGCCTTGTTGTCGATATTGACAGGTAGAATGGGACTCTATCTTTATTCTCGTCCGATTAGTCAGTTATCTATCAGACTATGAAGTGAATGGTTTGATGAATTAATATTAAATCCTTTCCTCAATTTGGAATCAATTCAAATTAATCATTTGAGATAGTATTTAAGTACGTATGTATATATGGTTATCCTTTACTTTATCCTTTCTGGGGTTTTGACAGAAGGTTTACTTTACTAATGCAACGCAGTCAACCTCATTTATTAGAACAGCTTCCATTGAGTCTCTGCACCTATCCTTCCTTGTTTTTTTCTGTTTTTATGAAACTTTTTCTGTTTTCGGAAAACAGGATTTGGCTCAGGATTGCCCATTTTTAATTCCAGGGTTTCTCTGAATTTGAAAGTTATCACTTAGTAAGTTTCCATACCAAGGCTCAATCCAATTAAGTCCGTAGCGTCTACCAATTTCGCCATATCCCCCCTTTTTTTTGCTTTTAGATTAAGATCTTATTATTATCCCCCCCTTTTTTTCATTTCTATTCGACTGGAACTGTTGAAGTAATTATATACTGATTCCTACGAAAAGCCTTTCTTTTTTATTTCTTGTCTATCCTCTTTCATCTCTAGCATAGACCCTTATTTATTATTTAGTCTAATCAGAATTATTTAGTCTAATCAGAAAGGATTGTATCATTTCTGTATTCGCAATTCAATATAGATGTATATAGAACACATTTATTATATATACTTCTCTTACTCTCATTTTTTTCTCGTGCAATTTTGAATACTTGAAGGGTCGATTCTTTTTTTTTTTTTTCTTTATTCCTAATTAATATGAATTAATATGAATATCGAAAAAAAACAAAGAATAAAAAGTTAATAGCCAAGATTCCACTAGTTTATTAAATTCCTATGTATGTACAATTTCTGTTATGTGAGCCCGCTTAGCTCAGAGGTTAGAGCATCGCATTTGTAATGCGATGGTCAT